GCTCCTATTTAATAAGACATTAGATTCTCATTCATCAATAACTCGACTTCCAGCTTCTCGCATGGAAGGGTCCGGTCCGGAAGAAGAGGAAAAGGAGTTCACCTCAAATCAAGGCAACGCGCGCTCAATCCATCTATCCTGTCTGATTGAGAAAGTCTTTAGGTTCCAGAGTTCCGACCTATAAAGGAGTGAAACCGCTTCCAAAGACTCAGCGATAGGGTAGGCCGCAGATGTCTACTTTTCTTTAATATGGAATTCAAATTAGATCCTAGAGTTTAACCACTGGGGGAGAGTGGGTGAGCTTGCTTTCGAAAGTTTACAGTTTCCCGGCTAAAAATCACCCGCTTGTTTACAGACTGAACTGATCTATAAAAAAAAAGACAGAAGCGAGGAAAGGCCCTTCGCTGCTCTCTCTGTTTTTTCCCTCGAGCGGGATTTGAACCCACGTCCGACTACCTGTTGAACTATAAAAGAGGCCGCTCTACCGCTGAGCTACCGAGGTGGGGCTTAAGACGGGAAATCTCAATCGGCACACACTTTTTTCATTCATTAGCTGTAACCAGCTGAGCTACCTGGACCTCTTTCCTAAAATATGCTTTTTGCTTACGCTTCTTCGTCAAGCTTTCGAGCAGAATATCCATACCTTTCTTTTAGTAGTGAATGAGATGCTTGACAATAACGCTAAATCCAGACATTTAAGGTGTAACACAATGCCTTAAGTGTGGGAGGGCAGCCTATCCGTATCCCTTCGCATGGTCGTTCTATCACGAGGCAGCGGGAGTGGGACGAGAGCTCGGCTGCGAGTATCTCCCTTTCAGTGACTGGGACAGGAGACAATTTTCTGAGTTTGCCTTGTTGGCATGCTCAGTGGTCATAGCGCCTTTGATTGAAATTCCATTTGCACCCGTCTCCTTCGGGGATCCATTAAAGGGATTGGAGTGGAATGGAAATTCCACCTATCCGCACCCTATCTCGCTGAAATTTAGATATGTGAGCCCGGAAACACATTTTCAAATACGCCTGTCAGCGCAGCTCTTTTTGGAACGGTACGAGCAGACCACTTAAGCAGATACCTAGACTTCCATTTTGAACCACCAAGCAAGGTAGCTGTGTAGGCGGAATATAGTATCCTTCATCGGAATCAGAACAAACTGAAGGAACGAGACAGCACCAGATCAGCTTTAAAGAGCAAGCAAGAACCACTGAAAGAGGCCGGTACCTTTCGTATAAGAGCCAGCAAAGCTACTCATGCACCTGGAGCGAGCCACCTGGCGATTGAGGGGCAATCATATGCTTCTGTGAAAAAATGATCCTCTCATCGGTGTTCTACCGAACTGAACTAATAATAGTTTATCATTTAGAAAGAATGGCGAAAGAGGCCTCCTTGCATTGCCCAACTAGAGCGAAAAGCCTTATTGCGTTGCGGCCCTAAGTAGCTATGGGGTGTTGATGTACTTGGAACCTAGACCGGTTACCTGAGTATGGCGGTTCGGTAGCCGTTCAATGATAGCATGAGATCCTCGCTTCGGTAAGTTACAAGGATGAATGCAAATAGCAAGGCGCTGTGCTGTGTGAAGTGAGACTGGCTGCCCTAAGTTAAGTGCTTCCTTATTAATATTAATGAATGATCTTGCTCAGTAGGAGGGCTTTCCCCCTTCTGTGCAGCCTGATTCTCTCTCTGGAAATGAGGGTGCCCTCGATTGACATTTATCATCGAATAAGGAATCCTTCCATGGATGAGAAGGTTGAGTTACAGTACAGACTCCGTTGGCTTTCGCAAGGAAGCATCTCGAAAGTTCCGTAATCTATGGTTGATGCCTCACTCGAACTCTATCCCATACCCTACTCGATGCTGAAGCTACTCTGCCTTTCGGAACCCAAAAAGAAAGCCGGGCGCTTGGGAAGCTATGCAAAACCTGAAAAAAGGAATCTGCTTTCCATCTTTGAGCTCAGAGGTTACGATCGTCTCCTCATTAGGCTATTTTAAAAAGTATAGCTGACTCATCAGCTGAGTGGTTCGCCTCTTGTCCACCTGAGTTGTTTACTTCATTTTCCGACCTGGAAAACCAATGACTCTTCAGGTTAGGTTCTCTTTCAACATAGACATCCCGATGACCATGGATCAACTTCGTTCCACGAAACAGAAAGCAAATGAAATCTTCCTCTTAGGGCGTTCGATTCCGCGAAATGGCGACCCGTTTTGCCGGAGTATTCCGCTGTGGCTAGCATTGTTAGGAATGCTTCTGACCATCTTAGGCCATTCTTGATGATGGACCCTCCGGCAACTTTAGAAGCCTTGGTTCGTAAGGGCTCTTATCTTGAACTAACGCTTTGATCTCGGCTTCTAGATCCATATCCTTTCGCATCAAGAGTACCCGCGCGTCTCAAACCCACCTTTATCCCAACAACCCCATGATGAACAGAGAGGAACCCGATGAGGGAAGTGGGACAATGTTCAGACCTTGGCTGTCACAACAAGCAACCAATCAGTTCCAGTCCCAAGGGCAGGTAAAACGAGGCCTCGACGGATGGGAACTCCTACTCTGACTAGATTTTTGCGATCTCTAAGCGGGATTTTCAGTCATCTATCCTTTATCTTTCCCTAGCGAGTGAAGAAAGAGTGGATGTTTTGAACGAGTGTTGAGCGAGTGAAGTGCCCCATAAGCTATAAGGGCGAGCTATATGTATCAATTCTGTGAGCAGCGATTGAACTGAACGTAAAAAGTGCATCCAGCAGGAATCGAACCTACGAATTTGCCCGGTTGGGCGCTTTAACCATTCAGCCATGGATGCAAAGAGACTCAGCGAGTGAACTAGGTTTTGGTATTCCTTCTTGAGCTTCTATTTCTTCCGTTAAAGGAGATTCGAGAAAAGATGGAATAAGAAGACGTGTTTCCAGAACGAACAAGATACGGGTTGAGAAGGGGGAGTTAGCAAAGTTAGACAAGATTGGAATGGGCATAGGAACATGTATTGATGTACCATATCGGCTAATGCTCCCAGGTTGATGCGATGTATTCCACCAGTTGACTGAAGACTTGATTATGGGTATATCGATCGGTCCAGCACGGATTGAAATAGGAGCCGGTTCGATAGGAAGCTTTTGAAAACGCAGTGCACCCATGTAAATAAGGAACGAGATTAATACAGAGGTTAAACGAGCATCCCACACCCAAAAGGTGCCCCACATAGGTCTTCCCCGAAACCCCCCAGTAACTAAGGTAAACAACGTAGAAAAAGCACCCATTTCTGTACCGGTTCCGAAAGAGCGAAGAAAAAGGGGATGTTTTGTTAATAGGAACAAGAACGTGTTTATAGCCGTAGCGATATAAACAAGAATACTCATCCGAGCCGCAGGAACGTGTACATAAGGAATACGAGAATTTCCACCTTGTTGAAGGTCTAGTGGTGCTACCCGAAGACTTAAATGAATAGCCATCGCTGTTAAGAACAACCGAGATCCAATGAAAATTTTCGCGTAGCTTCTGGTCTTTGACATCAAAAAAGAAGGTTGTAATAATGAAAGGGACATATGATCATTTTAGCCTAGCTAGTGGAACAATAAAGACGAAGTGTCTAATTATACTTATGGTCCTTTGTTTCCAAATAGAAAGACACCAAATTCTCCGGGAAGCCCTATCTTTCGAAGGACTTCTCGATTTGCTCCCCCTGACGAGCCCCCTCCAGCCTACCCGCCGGACCACCCCTTCTATCTCTCGCGACCGACCCCTTGTTAGTTCGTAGAGCCGACGCTGGGCGGCCAACCTCATGGATCACGCGTCTGGTCCCTCTCCCATTGGGCGAGAGCTTTCAATAAAGCATCTCTCGCTTGGAAAGCAGGAACCGGTCTGCTTTGGAGATCCCGCATAAGTTCCCGGATCTTCAAAAGGGGACGCGACGTCCAATTGTAGCTTAATCTTAGTATTTTGGAGTACACTTGAGGTCACTCCCCTATTTCCAAAGGAAGAAAGAAAAGAGGAAAGCTCCCTTTCTATTTCTTCTGCTGTTGGTCCCGGCGGACGCAGAGTTAAGTCCAAATCGAGTTGGGCATTTGAGGAACCCTCTGCTGGAGGATGAGCGCAAATCCTCGATTCGTCGTCCTCCCCGGAGTCACAAAAAGCCATAATATAATAGGTATTCCTAGGTTAATGAAGGTCAACGAGATCGAAAGAAAAATGATATATACTAAGATATCAAGAAAAATAGATTGGTAGTTTCGAACCGAAATCGGATTTCCTTTTCGTGCCATATGCGCTTAGACTTTACTTTCTCCCCTTTTTTCCCCGGTCAATATTAGTTCTCCTTAACTTGACACTTACTTATTCCCACTGAAGCTAGTACGCAACGATTTCGATTCCTATCCGGATTATTCCCCGCTCTCCTCGATCAATATATATAATAAGTATACTCTGAATCCATTCTCTCTCAGAGGATTCAATCTTATTGGTCCTACGTTACGTAATTTTTTTCTCTTTGCTTTTGCTGACTACACTCGGATAGCGAGCAGGCCTGGGCCGGCCCGGAATGGGAATTAGACTTCATTCACTTGATGGGCTTTCGCCTGAACAAGGTGGCGTGACCCATGCCTAGTACCTTTCCGGGTCAGGACTATATATATATATATATAACAATAATTGCGGCGGATCAACCCACTCGTAGGACTGGTTCACCGTTCATTCAGAGGGCCCAATTCACCCCCCGACCTGGACGAGACATTAGAGTGATGAGTCTGAAGCAGATCGAGAAAGTTGATCACGTCTTTTTTACTTTCAATTATTTAAGCACATGACAGAAGAGAGAGCGCACAGAAAGGAAAGAGAGAGGGGTTCCTTTTCTCGTCTATAATATCTATAATATAAGAGCAGATCCCTATCTTGGCAAGTCTCTGAGAAGGTCAAGACCGATAGGAAATCTATGTTCCCCCGGATCCAATCCTCAGACTGACTCTACTTAATCAGTGTTTTCGAACATCACTTTCTTATTCAATTTCTCCGAAATAAGATAAGAGGGACGTGCTCGAGATTGCATTCTTGCTTTTGTAGGTGGAAGGTAAGGAACATAGAGAAGGGGGAGGAGAGAGAACAACCAGATATATCATAGGTGATCACAGAAATTTCCACCTGCATGATTCGGCCCATCTTTCTTTCCTCTATGATATGAGAAAACACTCCTCAGTGAGACAATGTAGTCAAGTCAATAGCAGCCAGAGCAAAAAAGAAGGTCATTCGATATAGACCGGATGAGAAGGATAAATCAATCGCCAATGCTGATACAAAAGGAAACCCGTAACCGTGCTTTCACTTCAAAACTGAAGGGAATGAGCCGAGGTCAGGAACTGAACTACCTGCTTTCGGGTCAACTAAAGCAAGGGCAAAGGCTTCCCCGATTGTTAGAACTCCTTGGACCATGTTTAGGCTTATCGGATTAGGCTGCTGGAAAGGCTGAGACGATAGGCTTTGATTCATCAGTTTTAGAGAGGGCTATAGGCCACTTTCTCTCACTCAATAGATCTATCTGGTCAGTAACCCCCTGAAATCCTTACTTCGAGTGAGGGCTGTACTGTAAGAGACGAGCTAGACCTCGATAGCCTCAATGGATGGCCCCCGTGATGTCAAATCCAATTCTGAGAGCGGATCCAGAGAAGAGAGGCGCCGGGCGAACCCCCGAGAAAGAATTCTATGTTGGGCCTCATTCACTCCAATTCCTGTATCGCCGATCTACTCATTCGAGGGGGCAAGGATAGCTCATTCAAGGTGGATCGGAGAACCGACCAAACTCTTGGTTATGTAAAGATCATGTTCGCCCGTCAGGTCACACTCTTTATTGTCATAGCCGCATTCCAGTGAATACTGATGGAGTCGGGAATTGAAAGATCTCTATTCTCGCAAGAGGTAATCTCCTCCAGTCAAACCGACTCCGAGCTACTTCCTGGCAGCGGGCGAGAAGACCTCAGTTGGAGACGGGGCGGCTTTCTCTATTTCACGAAGATGTCATTTTCAAGATAGGATTTTTGGTTGTAAATCAATGTGAGTAGCCCTACTTTCCCCACTTTCAGCTATCCTTTTTTTTATTTTCTGCCTTCCACTTTCGAGAGCTAGACCAGACTTCCTTATCTGGCTTCCAGTCTACTAAGGACAGCTGGCTCAGACACTGGCTTTGAGTTCGGACTTCCTTCTTTCTATGACCAGATCAGGAGCTGCATGATCCGATGAGCTATCAGCTGAGAGACTGGCTTCTCGGTTGTTAGTAACGACTCAGACAGAGCAGCTTACCTTGCTATGGTGAGTTATAGAATCAATTGAGCGAAGCTACCTACTTAGCTGATCTAGTTAGAGGACTTCTTTAAAGAAGGGCTTTAATCCACAGAATTGAGTTTCCATTAGAATGGTTAAAATGCTAATGGTGAGATTGGTTACAGGAGCTAGTTTTAAAAGAATCAATCAATCAAGCTTGGACCCGTGCAATTTATAGGCCTCCCTCAAAAGAACCAGTCCAGACAATCATCTGACTCCCATGAGATGATAGCTTCTTTTACTATTGCTTCTGAGTTCGTATCGCTACAATAGAAGAGGAAATTGAATTGATTCATAAACTCGTATGTAGTCACTGAACGGCACCGCTCGATTCTACTGCCTAAGATGTCCCTCCCGGTACCTGCTTGAGTTAGCGTAAGCGGCTCGTAAGACCAAGGAGTTAGCCACCTTCCGGGTGAGAGGATAGACCCGGAGAAAGAAAGGGATAGAGCTCTGAAATAGTGAACTTAGAGCTGGGGTGGGAACAAAATCTAAGTGTAACAAGAAGGCAGTGATGAAGTTGGTGATTGTAGCCTGTTAGTGTTAGAGATTCAGATAGAGGAATGTAAACTAGCAAACTGCTCTATCAGCGGAAAGAGAGCCAATACATGGCAGGGGGGGAGAAGCTAAGCAGGTTTCTTAGACTGAAGGTTCTTAGTCTAATCAGAAACAGAACCCGTCTGTAACCACAATGACTATATGCTTAACACACCTTCAGATCGAAGAAGTACTTTTTGGAAAGGATTCAGCGGGGTGGAGGAATGGTCAACTCGTCAGACTCATGATCTGAAGACTACAGGTTCGAATCCTGTCCCCGCCTAATTGAGATCTTTTTTTGGGTGGTAAAAGTTGTGTTGCCAGCTAGCTAATGTTCGGATGGTGAACTGTTCAGTATCAAGTCTGTAACGAAGCTAGTACGGTTGCTTGTAGAATAATAGTTCAAATTCCGGGTAACTGGATCGCCCCGGCGGGGTTGCTCTGACTCAGACGGCCCTGAGAAGCGCAGCACTCCGGTAACGGATCCTTTTGCAGGTGAAGGGGCAGAGCGTTCCTCGGGCGTCGATCAATCCTGAATCACAGGCCGCTCTGTCATTGTCTGATTTTTGGTTGTCTGATCACACTCGAAATTATGTATCTACTTATCATATTTTTGCCCCTGCTCGGTAGTTCCGTAGCAGGGTTTTTCGGACGTTTTCTAGGATCAGAAGGAACCGCTATAATGACCACTACGTGCGTTTCATTCTCTTCGATCTTATCTTTGATTGCTTTTTAAAACGTCTTTTTAACTGAACTACAATGGTCTGATTCTTTTGAAGAAGATATGTAGGCAATTCGGCGTATACGCGGATGCGACCCCATCCACTCCCTCCATCCATGGATAAGGATAAAACAGCATCTTTCACTGTTTCGTTGGAAAAACGCAAATCTCATATTGACTTTCTTTCGGCCTACGCTAAGGGTACTTTAAAGATTTTGAGATCTTTTGTTTTTTTTTCTTTTTTCTTTTTTTTCTAAAGGCCCCAGAACGCTAAAAGGTGAGGGAACCCAAGTTCTCTTTCTAAAAAATAAAAAGAAAAATAAGTGACTATAAGGAACCAACGATTCTCGATTCTTAAACAACCTATCTTCTCCACACTGAATCAGCATTTGATAGATTATCCAACCCCGAGCAATCTTAGTTATTGGTGGGGGTTCGGTCCGTTAGCTGGTATTTGTTTAGTCATTCAGATAGTGACTGGCGTTTTTTTAGCTATGCATTACACACCTCATGTGGATCTAGCTTTCAACAGCGTAGAACACATTATGAGAGATGTTGAAGGGGGCTGGTTGCTCCGTTATATGCATGCTAATGGGGCAAGTATGTTTCTCATTGTGGTTTACCTTCATCTTTTTCGTGGTCTATATCATGCGAGTTATAGCAGTCCTAGGGAATTTGTTCGGTGTCTCGGAGTTGTAATCTTACTATTAATGATTGTGACAGCTTTTATAGGATACGTACCACCTTGGGGTCAGATGAGCTTTTGGGGGGCTACAGTAATTACAAGCTTAGCTAGCGCTATACCTGTAGTAGGAGATACCATAGTTACTTGGCTTTGGGGTGGTTTCTCCGTGGACAATGCCACCTTAAATCGTTTTTTTAGTCTTCATCATTTACTCCCCTTTCTTTTAGTAGGCGTCAGTCTTCTTCATCTGGCCGCATTGCATCAATATGGATCAAATAATCCATTGGGTGTACATTCAGAGATGGATAAAATTGCTTCTTACCCTTATTTTTATGTAAAGGATCTAGTAGGTTGGGTAGCTTTTGCTATCTTTTCTTCCATTTTTATTTTTTATGCTCCTAATGTTTTGGGGCATCCCGACAATTATATACCTGCTAATCCGATGCCCACCCCGCCTCATATTGTACCGGAATGGTATTTCCTACCGATCCATGCCATTCTTCGTAGTATACCTGACAAAGCGGGAGGTGTAGCCGCAATAGCACCAGTTTTTTTATGTCTGTTGGCTTTACCTTTTTTTAAAAGTATGTATGTACGTAGTTCAAGTTTTCGCCCGATTCACCAAGGAATATTTTGGTTGCTTTTGGCGGATCGTTTACTATTAGGTTGGATCGGATGTCAACCTGTGGAGGCACCATTTGTGACTATTGGACAAATTTCTCCTTTTGTTTTCTTCTTGTTCTTTGCCATAACGCCCATTCTGGGACGAGTTGGAAGAGGAATTCCTAATTCTTACACAGATGAGACTGCCTGAAAAGTGATCAATTCTGACACCCATCATTTCCGAGTGAGTATTACACCAAGAATTGACAAGCCTTTAGTTGTACGAGTTGTACGTTTTCTATTTCTTACGTGACTTTGATGAAAGAAAGCATTCCGGGAACAGGAATAAGAGTAAAGGCCTTCCTTGTCATTGTAGTAGGCTTGTTTGCAAGAGAGAAGAAGCAGCTTCAACGATGCAATCAGACCTGTGAGAGTAAGCATGAGAAGCCAGTCTGTCTGCAATTGAGTTGCTTTGTCTATAGATGTGAGAAACCATCATGCCAGAAGACAATAAGCCGATGCATTCTCTGATCAAGTAAAGCACATGTCAAGGGGTGGATAAAAGACCAAGGATGGAGTCCACGTAACTTTGGAATAAGATTCGATGTCATTCACTTGGATGCCCTTATCAGAACATAGTTTGAACCCATCTCTGAGAGCTCTAGTCTCAGCCATCATGTTAGTAACATTGTGATAGAATGAAGAGAAGAAAAGAAAAATTTGACCTTAACTCTTTCTCAGGATACCACCACCTGCACTCTCTCCCATAGCAGCTGATCCATCTATGTTGAGTTTGGTACATTTTTTTTGGGGGGGGGAGGATTTGATCCATATCCCGCTTTGATTTCCCTTCGGGCTCCTTATTCCGAGGCTATTCTTTATCACGGCTCCTCTTAGACTTTCCAACCAACCCGGAGTATTCAACCCCCCCCTTCGCCTAGCCATCAGATTCCTCTGCTGCCATCTTCGCTTTTGGCTCCTTGTCATTTGATCTGGGGGAATCTACCTCGAAGAAGCGAGCCTATCAGAGAAAAAAGTGCTAGTTGTAGCGCGCTAGCGCGCATTTGACTAAAAACATGGAAAGTAAAGGCTCTGGGCAACGGGAGCCTTGACTTGAAGCATTGTACAAGTGCTTAAGGTTCCTTCGGGCCATGGCCACAA